ATTAGTATAGCTATCCTTCCTATGGCACAGCAATCTAGTTTTGCTTGGTCCCGAAACAGAATTCTTTTTTTCTCTTCTTTCTTCCTTGTCTATAGGTAAGCTATATGTTATTCAAGGCATCAATAGAAAACTCCCAATTTTTTGGGGTCCTGCTTATTTTCATTGGCTTCGGATTAGTAGAATAATTCGGAATAGCGGCCAAGATCTTGGGAAAATCCAAGTTAATGATCAATAGGTTTGGATAAATAATTTAGGAAAGATATTCTCATACTGACACAATATAAGGACAAGTATATGCGAAATCTATCCCTTTTTAGTTAAAAGTTTTCTTCGAATCCAACCTTTCCCTTTAAGGAATTTAATTGGTTAGCATAATATAATATCTAATAAATAGAAAATCGAATAGTGGATAATCTGTTATGAGAGAAAGAAAACATTCTTTGAAGAATCAAGATTCGTAATCAATCCTTGCCTTGTTTGTTGGATTAGGTCTAACTTTCTTGACTAAACTGCAAGCGTGGAACTTTACGAGATGAAATAGGGAAAGACAGAAGATAGAACTTAAAAGGATAATTGAAGTGACTCGTCTTCGAATCAACTTTGGTTGGGGTTCGAAAAAGGAATAAAAATAAAGTAAATTCAAGGAAGAGCTTTCCTTTTTTTAAGGGGCCCCTTGCTCGGGGGGTCGTGGAATGCTTTTCTTCTCCTCTTATTCCATATGGAATACAATCAGTTAAAATAAGAAGGAATAGGGGAATATTCGACTGTTTCAATTCTTTATTTATCTTATATTCAAAAATTCTCCCAAAATCCAATTTAATTTTTCAATGGGGTTAGATGATCTAGTTCTTAATATTATTACTTTAAAGAACTGACAGATTCCACAACAAATCTCTTGATTCGGAATTAGAGACTCATGTCCCATCTGATGAATCGATTTTCTTTTACACTTCTGTATCTCACTCTATCTTGTTTTTTAGTATTATCTAAAATAACCGATGAATTATGAATTTTCCATAACTTAGGTAAGTGCTTTACCAACATATGTAGTGTAGTAAAAAAATAAATGGAATTTCACCCTTTCATGCTTACTATAACTAGTTATTTCGGTTTTCTACTGGCTGCTTTAACTATAACCCCAGCTCTATTTATTGGCTTGAACAAGATACGTCTTATTTGAAATGAATTGAATGAATAAGTCAGAAAATAAAAATCTTTCTTTTGGATTCCTGGTATTCTACGACTCTTTTCCACACTAATTATCAATTCTTTTCTTGGTCATTGAGATTCGTGGATAATTTAGACTACTATTTAGGGATAGATCGTACCTCTTTTTTTTTATCCCCTCGAACAAATCGAAATGATTGAAGTTTTTCTATTTGGAATCGTCTTAGGCCTAATTCCTATTACTTTAGCGGGATTATTCGTGACTGCGTATTTGCAATACAGACGTGGGGATCAGTTGGATCTTTGATTGAGTAATATTTCTTTTTTGATTGACCTCCTCCAGACCAGAGAGGAGGTCAAATTGGAGTTGCAATTCAACTTTGTTTTGTTAAGTTATTTTACTCTGCTTCGACATAAGATAGATGGAATCACGCTCTGTAGGATTTGAACCTACGACATCGGGTTTTGGAGACCCGCGTTCTACCGAACTGAACTAAGAGCGCTTTCATTCAAAAAGAAAACCCTTTTCTACTCCTAACGTGTCTCACGTACGTATAGTATCCACAAATTCAAGTTATACCCACTTTAATCGATCTCCTCGCTACTGCCCATAAAGAAGAAAGAAGTAATAGGTAGGGATGACAGGATTTGAACCTGTGACATTTTGTACCCAAAACAAACGCGCTACCAAGCTGCGCTACATCCCTTTTCCAAATTGTTGTATAATGGCATTGTACACAATTCCTGTCTTGTTTTACACATCGTAATTTTCTTCTCTTTCTCTATCTATATAGAACCTTCTTGTCATTTCTTCTTTTTGGTCTCATATAATCAAGGAATGGTATACATCTAAAATCCTATCTAATTTCACCTATAAAAGAAAGATTACTATTCCTTGGTAATGTATAGGAAGAAGGGGTCATCTTTTTCTTTTTTAGGGGTAGGAAAATCTCGTCTATACCGTTCATTCGTTCATTCTATATATAGAATATTGATTTTGTTTTTTTAGTTAGGAATTTCGCCTAAACAAAAGAAATACAAATGATCTTGGGCAAGAGTATCTGATCATATATGTATTCCAATAAGGAAGGAGGATTTTCAATGCGGGATATAAAAACATATCTCTCTGTAGCGCCCGTGCTAAGTACTCTATGGTTTGGGGCTTTAGCAGGTTTATTGATAGAAATTAATCGTTTATTCCCAGATGCTTTGTCATTCCCTTTTTTTTAATTCTAGTTATTGCTATGCGAGGAATTCTTCGTGACATGACGCAAATTTTCCCTTTTTCAATCCTTTTTTTTTTTTAGTATAGGAAGGAAAAAGAAAGAAAAGATGGATTGGGTTGAACCTCAGAGTCATGAAAAATTCGGCAAATCCCATTTTGGAAAACAGAAATTCAATCAAAAGCGGTATCCAAGCTAAGTCAGGCCTCAGAAATCAGAGCATAGAAAGAGGCTGGGCTGGCTACTTAAATGAAAGGATTTCGAAGCAAAATCCTTGCTAATTCGACAAGGATTGTATTCCTTAATTATTTCTCTATTTTTTATTACTTAATTTAAGAATTTTTAAAATTTTTTATTCGAATGGATTTTATTCTTCTTCTTGGGATTCAAAATAGAAGGATAACAGAATAAGTAGAAGAATTAAGTTAAGTCAATCCAAAAAAGAAAGGAGGTTCATGGCCAAGGGGAAAGGTGTTAGAATCAGAGTTATTTTGGAATGTATCAGTTGTGTTCGAAAAGGTGCCAATGAGGAATCGACGGGGATTTCTAGATTTTCTAGATATAGTACTCAAAAGAATCGCCACAATACACCCGGACAATTAGAATTAAAAAAATTTTGTCGTTATTGTCGCAAGCATACGACTCATGACGAAATAAAAAAATAGGAGCATCGTGTGTTCGATCTTTCCAAAGAACAGATTTAATATATAGAACATAGATAGAATACAAAATACAAATCAATTCATTTGATTTCAGGTAGATATTATTTCATATGTATAGAGGGTATTCATATACTATATATGAATCAAATAATAATATGAATCAAATAATATATGGACCAAAGAAAGACTACTTCTTCTGGATCCAAAATTAATAAAATAAAGAAATCCATTTTTTTATTTTCAAATTTGAAAATAAAGAATAAATAATAAATAATGTATACATCTAAACAACCTTTTCATAAATCTAAGCAAACTTTTCATAAATCCAAGCAAACTTTTCGTAAATCCAAGCAAACTTTTCGTAAATCCAAACAACCTTTTCGTAGGCGTCCTCGGATTGGCCCGGGGGATCGAATTGATTATAGAAACATGAGTTTAATTAATCGATTTATTAGTGAACAAGGAAAAATATTATCGAGACGAATAAATAGATTAACCTTGAAACAACAACGATTAATTACTCTTGCTATAAAACAGGCTCGTATTTTATCTTTCTTACCATTTCGTAACTATGAGAATGAGAAGCAATTTCAAGCCCAGTCAATTTCAATAATTACTGGTCCTAGACCCAGAAAGAATAGACATATTCCTCAATTAACGCAAAAGTTCAATTCCAATCGAAACTTAAGAAACTCCAACCAGAATTTAAGAAACAACAATCGGAACTTAAGTTCCGATTGTTGATGTTTTATTCGAAAGGGCCAGACCTATATAAAGAAAGTAATCCAGTTTTGATTCTTGTGTTTGTTATAAGAAAGAAAAATGGGGAAGAATAAATAGTTTTTTTATTTATTGCAACATGCTCGTTGATTCCTACCACTTAATCCTAATTTATTGTATCTTCCCGGAGTTCCCTCTCCGGGAATTCGGTTTTAATTATTCCTGTATATTACTTTTTTATCCATTTAATTGAGGATCTTTATTTTATTGGAAATCGTGTAAAGATTATTTGGATTTGATACAGCTACTTGTGCAAGCATTTTACGATTAAGAATCAATTCCTTCTTGTACAGATTGTGTATTAATTTACTATAACTATCGAATACTTTATATATCCGCGTTGCTGCGTTTATCCGAGTGATCCACAAACGACGAAAATCCCTCTTTTGCCTGCCTCTATCTCGATGAGAGGAAACAAAAGCTCTTCTTACTTGTTGAGTAATCATTCGATTAAGTCTTAAATGAGCCCCTCTAAAGTTTGAGGCAAATGAACGCATTTTTGTTCGTCGTCTCCGAGCTATATATCCTCGCGGAACTCTGGTCATTGAATCAAATTAACCTTAATGAATACCAAATGATTTCTCTTCTTTTAGCCATCCTTTTTCCCATTAATAACAAAACGAATTATTCCGATATATAAAATATGAATTCCAATGGCTTTTGCTACTGTAACCTTCCCAACCACGATTTTTTATTCTATTCTCTTCAGTTATTTCGCATAGAAATAACAAATTCTAACGATACTCAAAAAAATAGTGGGTTCCATCGTTTCCATGGTTCCCTTTTAAACGGTGAGGCCCTCTCTATACACCGGAGCCCTTTCTTTCATTTCATCAAAAGGTATTGTGAACTTGTATAGTTCACATTCTTTGGCTCTACCTATCCATTATAGAGTAAATAGCTCTTTTCACAATAAGAGTTATCCATACAGTGACGGCATTTAATTATGAAAGTTGGCTAAGTAGCTGACCCTGTTAGTCCGTTCTTTTAAGATAAAAGAGCATAAGCCTTTTTCTTTTTATTACTATTTCCTCCGCTTAATGGATAACCATTTTCTACCAATGGGGGAATTGCTTCTTAATTTCCAATTTAGATGATTGGATTTGCACCAAAGGAAACCAGAAATTCCATATACCATAGAAATCTAGGATAGAGAAGCTCTATCCTATTCATTGGTACCGATCATGGATACTTCAAAAATTGTCTTATTTGTTTGAACTCATGATCTGAACGAGTCGCACATACACCCTAGCACATGTTCCTCGACGCTGAGGACATCCCTTAAGCGCGGGTGATTTTCTAGCATTTCGTATTGGCTGTCTTGCATTTCTAATAAGTTGTTTAACCGTTGGCATGTCGTATGTATATAGAAAAAAAAGGATTGGTTTAGATCGATCTTAACCTGATGATTGATCATCATGAAGTATTTCTATTTTCTATTAAATCGCAGAAAACCTGAATTTAGGTTTGAAATAAATTTACAAGAAATCCGGCCACTACCAATCCTTAAACATTTCGGGAAACCACACTGGATCAGTATCGCAGTGCTCGTCAATCATTTCATCCCCTACAATATCGACAAGTCCATAAGCTTTGGCTTCGTCTGCTGACATAAAAACATCCCTTTCCATGTCTTCGGATACAACCCAAAAAGGCTTGCCTGTTCTTAGGGCATAAACCCTTGTGATCATTTCGCGAACTTTGTGTAACTCTTCCACTTCTAGTAAAAATTCTGGTGTCCTTGCCCGATAATAAGCACTAGCAGGTTGGTGAAGCATAATCCTCGCGTGAGGGAATGCTATACGCTTGGTGGGTTCGCCTCCAAGCAGAATGAAGGATGCCATGGACGCAGCCATTCCGAGGCATATTGTATATATATCTGGTGTCACCGTTTGCATCGTATCAAAAATCGCCATTCCTGAGATTAGCCACCCGCCGGGGGAGTTTATAAACAAAAAAATATCGCTAATTCCATCTTCTATACTGAGATATACCATGAGACCTGTAATATGATTCGTGACCTCGCAACGAATCTCTTGACCTAAAAAAAGTGTCCTTTCTCGATACATAACATTGTATAAGTCAACCCAAGTCGCTTCTTCATCTCCGGGAATCCGGTAAGGTACTTTTGGAACACCAATGGGCATATTAGATTAATATTATTAAATTTAAGTAAGAAAACTACACTTTAATATGGAAACGTAAGAATGGAAGAGAAAGAAAGAATCCGCAGTTTATTGTCTTCATTTTTTTTTTTTCTTATTCTATATGAATACTATAGATTCTATTAATACGTAGATTGAAATAATACATATAAGGAAGGTAAGACAGAAAGAAAAAGGAATCGGTGATTGGAATGATAAACAAAGAGGGATAGGGATCTATTCTTCGTTTTTTCCAAATAGGCCAAGCTACCCATTGCATATTGGCACTTATCGAGTATAGAATAGATCTGCTTCTCTTTCTTCTTACGAACAGAATTGGCTTCTTATTTTTAATGGAATAAAATAAATATTCACACTTTCTGACACAGAATCCCCCTAGAGGGGTTAGGTACATAGGATATGGATAGTCTTTTCCAATGCGATAAAATAAAGCGACATCGTGTCTATTTTTCTTTGCTAAAGGGGTATTTCCATGGGTTTGCCTTGGTATCGTGTTCATACTGTTGTATTGAATGATCCGGGTCGATTGCTTTCGGTGCATATAATGCACACAGCTTTAGTTTCTGGTTGGGCCGGCTCGATGGCTTTATATGAATTAGCGGTTTTTGATCCCTCTGATCCTGTTCTGGATCCAATGTGGAGACAAGGTATGTTCGTCATTCCCTTCATGACTCGTTTAGGAATAACCAATTCGTGGGGTGGTTGGAGTATTTCAGGAGGAACTGTAACGAATCCGGGTATTTGGAGTTATGAAGGTGTGGCAGGTGCGCATATTGTGTTTTCTGGCTTGTGTTTCTTGGCAGCTATCTGGCATTGGGTATATTGGGACCTAGAAATATTCTGTGATGAGCGGACAGGAAAACCCTCTTTGGATTTGCCCAAGATCTTTGGAATTCATTTATTTCTTGCAGGGGTGGCTTGCTTTGGCTTTGGCGCATTTCATGTAACGGGTTTGTATGGTCCTGGGATATGGGTGTCCGATCCTTATGGACTAACTGGAAAAGTACAAGCTGTAAATCCAGCGTGGGGTGTAGAAGGTTTTGATCCTTTTGTTCCGGGGGGAATAGCTTCTCATCATATTGCTGCGGGTACATTGGGCATATTAGCGGGCCTATTCCATCTTAGTGTCCGTCCGCCTCAACGTCTATACAAAGGATTACGTATGGGCAATATTGAAACTGTACTTTCCAGTAGTATCGCTGCTGTTTTTTTTGCAGCTTTCGTAGTTGCCGGAACTATGTGGTATGGGTCAGCAACTACCCCAATCGAATTATTTGGGCCTACTCGTTATCAGTGGGATCAGGGATACTTTCAGCAAGAAATATATCGAAGAGTTAGCGATGGGTTAGCCGAAAATCTTAGTTTATCAGAAGCTTGGTCTAAAATTCCCGAAAAATTAGCCTTTTATGATTATATTGGTAATAATCCGGCAAAGGGGGGATTATTCAGAGCAGGCTCAATGGACAACGGGGATGGAATAGCTGTTGGATGGTTAGGACATCCCGTCTTTAGAGATAAAGAAGGACGCGAGCTTTTTGTACGCCGTATGCCTACTTTTTTTGAAACATTTCCGGTTGTTTTGGTAGATGAAGAGGGAATTGTGAGAGCGGACGTTCCTTTTAGAAGAGCAGAATCAAAATATAGTGTTGAACAAGTAGGTGTAACGGTGGAGTTCTATGGTGGCGAACTTAATGGAGTAAGTTATTCTGATCCTGCTACTGTAAAAAAATATGCGAGGCGTTCCCAATTAGGGGAAATTTTTGAATTAGATCGGGCTACTTTGAAATCGGATGGTGTTTTTCGCAGCAGTCCAAGGGGTTGGTTCACTTTTGGTCATGCTACCTTTGCTTTGCTCTTCTTTTTCGGACACATTTGGCATGGCGCTAGAACCTTGTTCCGAGATGTTTTTGCTGGTATTGATCCAGACTTGGATGCTCAAGTGGAATTTGGAACATTCCAAAAAGTTGGAGATCCAACTACAAGGAGACAAGCAGTCTGATACCACATTGCTATGGTATCTTTCATCTCTCTTTTTTGATTTGACATGGGAAACATCTCCCATCCTTTCTTTGACTCTTTTTCTTTCTTTATCTTTATATGGGAAAAGATCCCAAATGACAAATGAATAGGTGTGGAAGTTATAATTGTAAATAAACCACGATCGAATCTATGGAAGCATTGGTTTATACGTTCCTTTTAGTTTCGACTTTAGGGATAATTTTTTTCGCTATCTTCTTCCGAGAACCACCTAAGGTTCCGACTAAAAAAATGAAATAATTTCATTGAAGTAAGAAGTCTCCCAGATGGGGAGACTTCTTACTTCAATTAGTCCCCGTGTTCTTCGAATGGATCTCTTAATTGTTGAGAGGGTTGCCCAAACGCGGTATATAAGGCATACCCAGTAAAGCTTACAAGTAAACCAGATATGGAGATGGCGACTAAAGTTGCTGTTTCCATTTTTATAGAATTTCAAGATTACAATGGATCCACGAAAAGATCTTGTATTTACAACTACAACGGAATAGTATACAAAGTCAACACCAATGATTAAATAGAATTTATGGCTACACAAACCGTTGAAGATAGTTCTAGACCTGGGCCAAGACGAACTCGCGTAGGTAGTTTATTGAAACCCTTGAATTCGGAATATGGGAAAGTAGCTCCGGGTTGGGGGACTACTCCTTTTATGGGGGTCGCAATGGCTTTATTCGCGATATTCCTATCTATCATTTTAGAAATTTATAATTCTTCTGTTTTACTGGACGGAATTTTAATGAATTAGGTTTCTACTAACTAAAACTACGAAGTCATTGTTTTTCCATCCAAAAAAGCCTTTCTACTTTAAGCTATACATTTCTAGACATTCTGGTAGTTCGACCGTGGAATTTTTTTGTTTTGGTATCTCTGGAATATGAGTGTGTGACTTGTTAGAATGGATCCTATTGATAATACATAGAAAGGGCCTGTTATCTCTATCAAGATGATTCTAATTCGTCGGATATTTTTTATCCTAGTATCTGGAACACGAAATAGATAGAGTGGATCAAGAAAAAAAATGGAACTATGATTCATACTCACTATTCAGACCTCGCAACCAGACTGAAAAAAATTCAAGTAGTTTTTAATAAAAAAAAGAAATTTTCTTCCTTCCAATTTTGTTTGCCCAAAAGACAACTTTTTTTTTCTCTCGATTTTGTCGAGTTATTACACGGATTCAATAAATGATCATCAAGCGGTTCTTATTCGAAGAACCCTTGCCTTTTGGTTAGCTTGAGACTCAATCATCGTGGCTCTAGTATGAATCTAAGGTTTTAATTGAACTGATTCATAGGATCGCAACAAGATAATTTCTATCAGAAAACTACTAGAATTTTTGCTTTATTTATTTACTAGTAAAACAAGAGTAAATCTTACTAGTAAAACAAGAGTAAATCTGCATTACGCAAAAAAAAAAAAGAAATCAAAAATAGGGAAGAGAAAAGTCAAGAAGCCTCTAATGACCAACATAAGGGAAAGAAAGAAAGACAGATGAGCCAACTTGAGATTTTTTGGCATTATCATCACAAAGAATAAGTTCTGGATTTTTCTTATTTCATATCTTCAAGGCAAATCGACCCAATCCAGTGGCTGATGAAGTTTTGAACCTTTTTTTCTAATATCCGTTGAAAATTTGTGTGTTTCTGCTTGAGCCGTACGAGATGAAATTTTCATATACGGTTCTCGGAGGGGGACTCGGGTTAGTTACCTATCTCAATAAAGTATATGATTGGTTTGAGGAACGTCTTGAGATTCAGGCAATTGCGGATGATATAACTAGTAAATATGTTCCTCCTCATGTCAACATATTTTATTGTTTAGGGGGAATTACACTTACTTGTTTTCTAGTACAAGTCGCTACCGGTTTTGCTATGACTTTTTACTACCGCCCAACCGTTACAGAGGCTTTTTCCTCGGTTCAATACATAATGACCGAGGCCAACTTTGGTTGGTTAATCCGATCAGTTCATCGATGGTCAGCAAGTATGATGGTTCTAATGATGATCCTGCACGTATTTCGTGTGTATCTCACAGGTGGATTTAAAAAACCCCGCGAATTAACTTGGGTGACAGGTGTGGTTTTGGGTGTATTGACTGCATCGTTTGGTGTAACTGGTTATTCTTTGCCTTGGGATCAAATTGGTTATTGGGCAGTCAAAATTGTGACAGGTGTACCTGAAGCGATTCCGGTAATAGGATCGCCTTTAGTGGAGTTATTACGTGGAAGTGCTAGTGTGGGCCAATCCACTTTGACTCGTTTTTATAGTTTACATACCTTTGTACTGCCTCTGCTTACTGCCGTATTTATGTTAATGCACTTTCCAATGATACGTAAGCAAGGTATTTCGGGTCCTTTATAGGGAAGCCATATCATAGAGAAAGATAATTCGAATTTTCATATATCATATCGGGTAGGTTGTGGTATTTCATTGCTACAAACATGGGTTATTGTAAAATAAGACATGTCATTTGGATACTTTTCTTCAACTCCGAAGTATTTTGATACAAATAGTTGAAGTTCATTTTATGAAAGAAAATAAGGCGGATTATGGGAGTGTGTGACTTGAATTATTGATTTGGCCATGCAGATAAAGAATTGGATCTGCCACATTAGAATTCACAACCAAAGGTGTCTCCGCATCCAATCAACACGTAAGTCCCCTATCTAGGAAGGATAGGCTGGTTCACTTGAGGAGAATATTTTCTATGATCATACCCCAACCATGTCATCCATGAACAGGCTCCGTAAGATCCCATAGAGTGGAAATAGAATAAGTCATGTGACATGATCCAATTCTCTATTTATTACACTTACTTTTTTTATTATAGTATGGAAATGCATTCATTTTCTTTGCATCGATTGTGATCCGCAATACTATCGGAGTAAAAGAAGGTATCTAAAGAAGAACGTAGGCTAGACTTTTTGATTTTTTATTAGTAACAAGTAAATACTTTGTTTGGACGTAAGAAACTTGCGATATTGAGGGGATAAACACCAACTAATCAAGAGACATGAGACAATCCACAAAGCAATTGATCATGATCAAATTTGCAAGCCAACTTGGATATTGAGCATTTACCCATAAGAATAAGATTCTTTTCAATAAGTAGTTGTAGGTGCAACTTCGGAAAAGAGAATCTGATAAAGCTTTTCTTACCTAGAGTCATTGAGTCATTATATACCTTATTCTATTATGGATCTTCCACGGTCTTTTTTCTTTCATTCTTGCTCGAGCCGGATGATGAAAAATTCTCATGTCCGGTTCCTTTGGGGGATGGATCCTAAAGAATTCACCTATCCCAATAACAAAGAAACCTGACTTAAATGATCCTGTATTAAGAGCAAAATTAGCTAAAGGGATGGGACATAATTATTACGGGGAACCCGCGTGGCCCAACGATCTTTTATATATTTTTCCAGTAGTAATTCTAGGTACTATTGCATGTAATGTAGGTTTAGCGGTTCTCGAGCCGTCAATGATTGGTGAACCGGCGGATCCGTTTGCAACTCCTCTGGAAATATTACCCGAGTGGTACTTCTTTCCCGTCTTTCAAATACTCCGTACAGTACCCAATAAGTTATTGGGCGTTCTCTTAATGGTTTCTGTGCCAACGGGCTTATTGACAGTACCCTTTCTAGAGAATGTCAATAAATTCCAAAATCCATTTCGTCGCCCAGTAGCTACGACCGTTTTTTTAATCGGTACTGCAGTAGCTCTTTGGTTAGGTATTGGAGCAACATTACCCATTGAAAAATCCTTAACTTTAGGTCTTTTTTAGGGATTTTTCAGGTTGATTCATTCAACCGTGAAGTACCGTGCATAGGTATCTAGGAAATAGTTACTTCCAAGTGAATCTTCCCTAGATACCTAAAATCCATTTTATTATGATCCATTTCGCAAAAATATAGATTGTGCCAAAGATGCAAAATTGTTTTCTTTTTTCTTTTTATTCTAACTCGAAAAAGAAGAAGAGGAAAAAATTGCAATGGATTTAAAACGAGAACTTATTCTTAGGTAAATCGATTGGGAGATGCTTCTCTAGAGTGTCCCATATCTGTTTTCCATCTTCCATACGAAAACTGTCAATTCTCATAAGATCTTCTTCAGTCTTACTCAAAAGGTCCAATAGTGTATGTATATTGGCCCTTTTGAGACAATTATACGTTCTAGAAGGCAATTCTAATTGATCAATAAAAATGCAATTCAATGGAATTCCTTTTTTGTTTTTCTTTAGATTAGTTAATCTTTTTTGAAAGGTTAAAAGGGGTGGAGTAAACCTGTTTTTATTTTCTTCGAAACTAGTGCCCTCTTCCTCCGCGTGTAGAAAAGGAAGAAATAAATCAATCAAATTACGAGAAGCCTCATAAAGCGCTTCCTTAGGGGTTAAACTTCCATTCGTCCATATTTCTAGAAAAAGTATCTCGTGTTTTTCATTTCCATTCCCACAAGAAAAAATACTATAATTCACATTTCGAACAGGCATGGATACAGCATCTATGGGATAACTTCCATCTTGAGAGTTCTTTCTGAGTTCCGTGTGATATCCGCGATCTCTCTTGATCTGTAACTCAATACAGAAATCAATGGGCTCTGTCAAGTTAGCTATAGGTTGTGCCGTATCAACGATCTCTACGGAAGGTGGTAAGATGATATCTTGAGCAGTTATGTATCTAGGACCTTTGACGCAAATTGATGCGTCTCTAACTCCATAGAGATTACTTCTCAATACAATTTCTTTCAAATTTAGTAAAATTTCTTGTACGGATTCTTCAATACCAGCTATTGTAGAATATTCGTGTGGCACGCTCCCAAATTTTGCACGTGTGATACATGTTCCTTCTATTTCTCCAAGTAAAGCTCTTCGCAAGGCAATACCGACGGTATCCGCTTGACCTTTTCTAAGCGGGGACAAAATGAAACGACCATAATAAAGACGCTTACTATCTACTCTTGATTCAACACACTTCCACTGTAGTGTTTGAGTGGATCCTGCTACCTCCTCTCGAACCATAATAGACTAGTATTATTATTTGATCATTGAATCGTTTATTTCTCTTGAAAGCGTTTTAATTCTTTTACAGACGTCTTTTTTTAGGAGGTCGACATCCATTATGCGGCATAGGTGTTACATCGCGTATACAACTTAATCGTACACCACTTTTAGCAATGGCTCGTAATGCGGCATCTCTTCCACTACCAGCACCCTTTACCATAACTTCTGCTCGTTGCAAACCCACTGTACGAATAGCATCTACTGCTGTTCTTTGACCAGCATAGGGTGATGCTTTTCTTGAGCTTTTGAATCCACAAGTACCCGCGGAGGACCAGAAAACCACCCGACCTTGCGGGTCTGTAACAGTTATAATGGTATTGTTGAAACTAGCTTGAACATGAATAACTCCTTTTGTTATTCTACGTGCACTTTTCCGTAAACTAAAACGCGCATTCCTACGCAAACCAATACGCACTCTCCTACGTGAACCAATTTTTGGTATAGCTTTTGTCATATTTTATTATCTCATAAATATGAGTTAGAAATAACAAAAAGAAAAAAAGATACAAAGATATCCGTTTCAGGGTAAAATATATCCTTTACTTTAATTATTAATTATTTTATTTGGAATTTGGACGTTTCCGCGGGTACTTTTTTTACTTTTTAGAAAGTCAAGTTCTTTTTCGAAAGATTACCCCTGCCTTTGTTTATGCTTCGGATTGGAACAAATGACTCTAATTCGTCCACGCCTACGAATCAGTCGACATTTTGTACAAATTTTACGAACGGAAGCTCTTATTTTCATATTTCCGTATTCCTTTCTTAAACTATGAATCTAATCTTTGGGAAAAAATGAGTCTCTTCGCTTGAATTTTGGAACTTTGAATTTATTACCCTAGAAAAAAGAAAAACCTAATCCTTTGAATCTTTGGTATCCTTCAAATCTTCGGTATCCTTCAAATCTTCGGTATCCTTCGAGTCTTCGGTACGCTTCGAATCCTTATGGGGAAGTCTATAAATTATACGTCCTTTGCTTGAATCATAACGACTTACTTCAATTTTGACCCTATCCCCCATCAGTATTCGTATAGAACTAGACCGGATCTTTCCTGAAATATAGCCCAGGATGATGGTGTCATTCTCTAGGCGAACGCGGAACATTCCGTTGGGTAGGGCTTCCATAACTAAACCTTCGAAAGTGACTTTTGCTTCTCTCGGTTTTTTTTTTTCTCTCCTATTTTTTTTTTCTGTCATATTTTTTTTTTCCCCATTTTTCTATTTTGATTTTCAAATAAAAAAAAACGTTGTATTTTTATTTGAAAAATAGGAAGTTCGAGATAGAATTCGAGTACTATAGGAGGGGCGATTACCATATATAACATAAGACTTCTCCCCCAATTCTGTTTAGTCGAGCTTCTCGATCTGTCATTATACCTCGAGAAGTAGAAAGAATAGCAATTCCCATTCCGCCCAAAACTTTAGGAATTCCTTGATAGTTGGCATAAATTCGTAAGCCGGGTCGGCTGATACGCTTTAAAAAGGTTCTAGTTCTATATATTCCTTTTCTAGTCTTTCTCTTTTGATGTCGCAAAGTTGAAACCAAGAAATATCTGTTACTTTCCTGATGTTTCCGAACACTTTCAATAAAACCCTCTCGTAGAAGTATTTTAACAATGTTTTCGGTAATATTTGTAGATACTACTCGAACTGTTCCTTTTTTATTCATGTCCGCGTTTCTTATAGAGGTTAGTAAATCAGCAATAGTGTCCTTGCCCATAAGACTCTAATTCTAGGTTCCTCCTAATTTTTCTATAATCAACATGTTTTCTTTTTTTTTTCTTTTACTTTTGGATTTTAAAGCATATACGTGAGACATAATCTACTAATTTTTTCTTTGATCTATATCTTGCCTACTAGTATTTATAATACTTCAGGAGCTAATGAAACTATTTTAGTAAAATTCAATTCTCTCAATTCCTCGGCGATCGCGCCAAAAACTCGAGTTCCTTTTGGATTTCCTTTTTGATCAATGATAACCGCTGCATTGTCATCATAGCGTATTATTATACCGTCTTCGCATTTTAACTCTTTACATGTACGTACAATTACAGCTCGAATTACTTCGGATCTTTCTAGAGGCATTTGGGGCACTGCGTCTTTGATTACAGCAACAATAACATCACCAATACGAGCATATCGCTGATTACTAGCAGCTCCTATGACTCGAATACACATCAATTTTCGAGCTCCACTGTTATCTGCTACATTTAAAAGGGTCTGAGGTTGAATCATATTATTTTGATTTCAATTTGTTATTTCTATGCAAAAGGATGAAAGAAATATTGTCTATCCATAAAAAAAACCTGGTTTTTTTATCTTCAATACTCCTTTTTTGGGATGCTATATCTCTAATCGAAGAAATTGACTTCGTATGGGCATTTTACTGGCAGCTATGGAGATAGCTGCTCTAGCTACAGTTTCGGATACTCCGCCCATTTCATAAAGTATTCGACCTGGTTTAACAACGGCTACCCAATATTCGGGGGATCCCTTTCCTGAGCCCATACGTGTTTCCGTGGGTCTTAGTGTAACCGGTTTGTCGGGAAATATACGTACCCATATTTTTCCACCACGACGTGCATATCGTGTCATTGCTCTTCGTCCTGCTTCTATCTGTCTCGACGTGATCCAAGCGGGTTCAAGTGCTTGCAGAGCATATCTACCAAAACAAATATGATTGCCTCGGCAGGATTTTCCCTTCATTCTTCCTCTATGTTGTTTACGAAATCTGGTTCTTTTGGGGTTATAGTCGATGGTTCTTTCTTAGTTCCATCTCTACTGCAAAACTGGACATGAGAGTTTCTTCTCATCCAGCTCCTCGCGAATGAAACGAGAAAGCGTGCAAATTTCTCTAATTCCATAATATTTTGGAATATTATGGATAGATGCACATTAATAGATAATAGAAAAAGTTAGGGTTTTTTTAATATTGAATATTGAATTTGTTAAAATAGAAAAATATATAGTCAAGAAAGAAGATCTAGAATATATCTAGATGTGTGTGTCTATTTATCTATATTCTATATTTATAGATAATGTAATCTTTCTTAAAAAAAAAATCTCCTTATTTTGACTCTTATTGAATCGCGGGAAAGTATTCTAATTCAATAAAGATTTCGCGGGCGAATATTTACTCTTTCCTGTCTTATTTGTTAATTTATAACCTTACCAAATAAGGCAATTTTTTTGGTTTGTTCCGCCATCCCACCCAATGAAGTCTTAGGATTCTTTTCAATAAAATCCTATGCAGTCATAGGTTCTGTCGTTCCCACTACTTCTCCTTTAATGGTTAGGTCTGAATCCCACAATGGAGCTTTCCAAAAATTTCTTTCCGAGTCAATTTTCTCAGTTTTATTAACCCGGGCCGCTCTTTATTTTATTATTGCTTAAAATTTCTATTTTTTGTTTCAAGTTACGATTTCGAATTCTCTGTTATTTTTATTATATTGATGCTTTATCACATTGCCTTTTATGATGTAACTCATAGACCATACATATTGGAATCCTATATCTTTCTTATTCTTCTTCCTTCTTTCTATCATCCCTCCTTTTATCCACATCCCTTTAGTTTTGCTTCACAACCTAGAATCCGTTTTCTTTTTTAGAGAAAAAATTGCAGTTGCTACAACTATATGATAGATCTACTCATTTATGATAGATGTATTTATTCATCATATAGTGACTGTTTCTTAGTTAGGATCTCGACAATACGAAGCAATAGGTTGGTTATTAGTTAATTTTCTATAATTACTAAGTTTTTTCTTTTTCTATTTATAGTAGGGTTCAGTCAATTTTTTTTGAATCTCCATTTTTGACTCTAAAGAAAAAACTAACGAGTCACACACTAAGCATAGCAATTATATTAAAAGATTTATCAATTTTCATTAAATCTTATAGAAAGAGGTAGAATTTCTTCTTTTTTTTCAGGGATTTCAGGAAAAATAAGGCTCTTGTCTTTTTTTATTCTATCACTGAACAGAATGGGAAGACAAGGCTAGTTATTCTTCGTCTACGAATATCCAAATTTTTACACCTAATACTCCATAGATAGTTCGAATTGGATAGCAGCAATAATCAATTTTAGCGCGAATTGTTTGGAGGGGAAGTCTACCCTTTTTGATGCATTCGGCACGTGCAATTTCTTTCCCTGCGAGACGACCTGCAATTTTTACTTTTACCCCCCTTATATCTGCTTTTTTAGTTAATTCAATGGCTTTTTTCATTGCCTTTCGGAATGAAACTCTATTTTTTAATTGGAAAGCTATATATTCTGCAAGAATGTTAGGTTGTCTATAAGGTTCTTTAACTTTTTCAATAGCAATATTAAGTCTCTGGTTTACAGAATTAACTTCCTTTTGTAGATCTTTCTCTAATTCTTCGATTGCTCCTTTTTTCTTTAATAAATTGGGGAATCCAATATGGATTATGACGTGGATCGTATCGATTTCTTTTTGAATTTCTATACGTGTAATTACTTCAGAACTTGAGCCTGAGTCCATTTTTCTATTATGTGTAATTACTTCAGAACTTGAGTCTGATTCTATTTTTCTATTCGAGCCTTTTTTCCTATTCTTTTGTATATAGTTCTTGATACAATTCCGTATTTTTTTATCTTCCTGTAGACCTTCAGAATAATTTTTTGGTTGTGCGAACCAAAAGGAATGGTGATTTTGGGTTGTACCAAGTCTGAAACCGAGTGGATTTATTTTTTGTCCCATATTTTTCTATTCTATTTTTTTTTTTACTGAGAATCGAAATCTAAGATGGATCTAAAGATTATTTAGATTTCTTTACTATATTTAGTACAATTGTTATACGACACATGGTTTTTTTTATGGGAGAACTACGTCCTCGAGCTCGAGGTCTGAATTTTTTCATGATAGTACTCCTACTGACTTCGGCTTTAGTGATGAATAAATTCGCTTTGTCGAAATCCCTGTAATGAGTAGCATTTGCTGCTGCCGAATAAACCAACTTTAGGATGGGATAAGATGCTCGATAAGGCATGAGGTTCAGTATCATAACAGTTTCCTCGTAGTAACGCCAGCGAATCTCATCAAGAACTCTTTGTGCTTTGAAAACAGACATATGGATGCGTTTTTGTGCTTTGAAAACCCGTTCGAACTTAAGTAGACGATCGGTTGGAACTTTCCTTGCGAGTTTCCTTAGCCCACTCTTCTTCTTCTTTATCCTAGGGGTATACTTTACCAGTTTGAAACTTGTCATAAATAAGGTTATTCCCCGCCTACCTTTGTTTTTTTTTTTATTTTGAATCTTTCTATTCTGAATTCAGTTAACGACGAGATTTAGTATCTTTTCTTGCACTTTCATAACTCGTGAAATGCCGAGTAGGCACGAATTCCCCCAATTTGCGACCTACCATAGGATTTGTTATGTAAATAGGTATATGTTCCTTTCCATTATGAATCGCGATTGTATGGCCAACCATTGCGGGTAGAATGCTAGATGCCCGGGACCACGTTACTATTGTTTCTTTCTCCTCCTTCATATTGACCTTTTCGATTTTTGCCAATAAATGATGAGCTACAAAAGGATTCGTTTTTTTTCGTGTCACAGCTGATTACTCCTTTTTTCCATTTTAAAGAGTGGCATTCTATGTCCAATATCTCGATCGAAGTATAGAGGTCAGAATAAATAGAATAATGATGAATGGAAAAAAGAGAAAAATCCTTTAGCTGGATAAGGGGCGGATGTAGCCAAGTGGATCAAGGCAGTGGATTGTGAATCCACCATGCGCGGGTTCAATTCCCGTCGTTCGCCCATCGCATTATTGCAAATTCCAAAAATGCAATTTTCCATATTCCTAGTTACGTATTTACTTACGGCGACGAAGAATAAAACTATCACTATATTTTTTCCTTTTCCTAGTTCTTCTTCCAAGCGCAGGATAACCCCAAGGGGTTGTGGGTTTTTTTCTACCAATGGGGGCTTTCCCTTCACCGCCCCCATGGGGGTGGTCCACAGGGTTCATAACTACCCCTCTTACTACGGGGCGTTTACCTAGCCAACACTTAGATCCGGCTCTACCCAAACTTTTTTGGTTCACCCCAACATTACCCACTTGTCCGACTGTTGCTAAGCAATTTTGGGATACCAAACGGACCTCCCCAGATGGTAATCTTAAAGTGGCCGATTTACCCTCTTTTGCAATCAGTTTCGCTACAGCACCTGCTGCTCTAGCTAATTGCCCACCCCTTCCACGTGTGATTTCTATGTTATGTATGGCCGTGCCTAAGGGCATATCGGTTGAAGTAGATTCTTCTTTTCTCTCAAAAAACCCCTTCCCAAACTGTACAAGCTTCTTCCAAAGCATACAGCTTTCTAGATGTATATGACGATCTCTAGACAGATGGATCTTATATGAATCGTATGATGAAGTACCACATGAGTGGATATATAGGAAAGGAATCCAAATCTGCCGAATCGCTCATGTTATGATCTTCTACATCCTAGGTCTCCGCGTTCCGTCATCTGGCTTATGTTCTTCATGTAGCATTCAGATCGAATGACTCTATGAAATTACGTCGATACTTCCACATATTATGGGTAACGTAGGAGACATCCCTATTTTCCCCGGGGGGTCTTAATTACCACTGCTTAGCTTTCAATTCGCCTCTGACCATCAAATTAAATGTGAATAACCCGTCCTCCTCTCTTTGAAACAAGGGGCGCTTCCGGTTCTGTGCGTGCTTCAAACAATTTTGTCTTCTCCATATTACCATATCTCTAGAGTCAATAATTTTCTATGAGGAACTACTGAACTCAATCACTTGCTGCCGTTACTCAACAGTTTTCTGTTGAGGTCTATCCCGTAGAGGTAGTCAAATTGGATCAGTGATCGATTTCTAGGTTTCGTCGTAAACCTAATTGGTTACTTCCAATTACGTAAATCAATAGTTCAAACCGCACTCAAAGGTAGGGCATTTCCCATTGATATAGGAACTTTTGTACCAGAAACAATAGTATCTCCAATTAGAGCCCCTCTGGGATGTAAAATATATCTCTTCTCACCATCCCCATAGTGTATGAGACAAATGTATGCATTTCGATTAGGGTCGTATTCTATGGTTACGATTCTACCAGATATGTCTTTTTGATTCCGTCGAAAATCGATTTTACGGTATAGGCGCTTATGACCTCCCCCTCTATGCCTTGCGGTAATGATTCCTCTGGAATTACGACCTTTACCACAACGGTGCCGTCCATGGATCAAATTATTTCGTGGATTGGATTTCACTTGCCTGTCTACGGTTCCCTTGCGTGTGCTCGGGATAGGTGTTTTGTATAAATGTTTCGCCGTATTATTAAGTATTCTCCTTTAGTTTTTTTCTCTATCTAGAAGTGGAATAGAATAACCCGGTTGAAGGGTAATGATCATACGTCTGTAATGCATTGTATGTCCCAGAATAGGTCCCATTCTTCTACCCTTTCCGGGTAGTCGATGGCTATTCACAGCTACTACCTTAACACCAAAGAAGAGTTCGACCCAATGCTTTATTTCTGTCTTAGTGAATCCCGATTCGACATTAAAAGTATATTGATTCTTTCCCAATAAACGAAGACTTTTTTCTGTAAATACTGCGTATTTGATTCCATCCATAAATCGACTTTCCCTCCTATGCTCTGAGTTCCAGTATCGATAAGAATTCGAGTTCTTATTGTTCTTATGTTATGGTATGAATATACCATACCAATTCCTTATGTATGGATGATGGATGAGATTCCATGGATAGAGAGCCAGTTCCAATAGACTTATGGAACGTTCCCGTTCGCGTGCATCCAGCAGGAATTGAACCCGCAAATTTACCAATTATGAGTTGGGCGCTTTAACCATTCAGCCATGGATGCTTAACAGGGATCATCGTACATCGTAAATAACCCATTTTCATATAGAAAGACATATCATAGAAAAATGAAATCGAAAATATTCGGAGATGGCAAATATTCGGAGATGACTATGAAAACACCTCTCTGGATCCTCGAATTGAAAGAGAGATTGAGAGGGATCAAGAATCCTAATTCTCGCTATTTGGAATGGATCCAATTCTATTGAGTCTGACTCATAGTGATCATTTCTCTTTAGCAAAGAATGACCTTGGTTATCAAAGGATTGAACAACCGGGATCCATTTACTTATGATACCTAGTTGACATTGATAACAAGGATCTAATGAATTATGAGTTTAATAGATCCTCTTTAGCAGAAAGACGTATATTCCTTGCTCATTATCAGACAATCACTTATTCCCAAACCTCGTGTGGGGCTAATCGTTTTCATTTACCATCTCATGGAAAACCCTTTTCGTTCCGCTTAGCCCTATCGGGTATTTTAGTGATAGGTTCTATAGGAACTGGACGATCCTATTTGGTCAAATACCTAACGAAAAATTCCTATTTTCCTTTCATTAAGGTACGAGGGCTTCTTATTCCACAAGAACGAAAGCACCTTTTCATTCTTTCATATACTAGGGGTTTTTACTTGGAAAAGACAATGTTCCATACTAAAGGATTCGGGTCCATAACCACGAGTTCCAGTGCACTAGATCTTGTAGCACTTAGCAACGAGGCCCTATCCATTAGTATTCCACATAAGAAATCCATTATAGAAACTAATACAATTAGATTGGCTCTTCATAGACAAACTTGGGGTTTGCGAGCCAAGGTAAGACCGGCTCGGGATCATGGGACCCTTTTCTATCAGATAGGAGGGGCTCTTGTACAAAATAGACTTCTAAGTAATAACCCCATAGAATCTATCTATATAAAGATAAAGAGGCAATCGTGTCAGGAAGCGGGTTTTTCTTTGGCCAAAGGGTACTTCGAACTTGGAACGAGCATGAAGAGATTAACGAGACTTCTTTCTCTTTTGAGTTTTTCTGGCGGACCGGTCGCGCAAGATCTTTGGTCTTCCCCCGGAACCGATGAAAAAAAGTGGGTCGCTTCTTATGGACTCGCTCAGAATGATTCTTCTCTATCTATAGTTCATGGCCTATTAGAAGTAGAAGGTGCTCTGGTGCAATCCTTACCGACAGAAAAAGATTGCAGTCAGGTTGATAATAATCGAGTGCCATTACTTCGTCGGTCCGAATCAAGGAATCCGTTAGAAATGTTTTGAAATGGATATTGTTCTCTCTTTGATCAGGGATTGCTATATGAAAAGAAGTGGAGTTTGAAAAAGGGAACGGAATGGTCAAACCGGAACTGCTAGAGGAACGAATTTTCAATAGCATAACTTGGGCTCCTAGAATATGGCGCCCTTGGGACAATCTATTTGATTGCAGGGTTTTGTTCCGAAGCAAAGATATCCGCGGAGGCCGGTTCGTTCGTCCTATTCTGATATTCAGGACCAAGAGGTACTGGATTCTCTTTCGGATAGGCCCTGAAAGGAGAA